TGAAAAAAGAACCATATTATGCGATGATGAGAATAAAAAAAAATGCTTGCCAAAAGCATATGATCCTTTTTTCAACGGACCTTGTCGAGGAACACGAAAAAAACTCTATTCACATGCAATCATGAATCATTTAATTACTTATACAAATACAGAAGATTTAGTAGAAATTTTTTGGATAAATAAGATTCATGATCTACTTCTTAATGATTCCTTAGGAATTTACCGTCAATCATTTTTAAAAAAAACGGAAAAGTCCTTCATCTCAATTGATGAATTATCTTCTGAGTGCGGACACATTTTGAATTTTGAAAAATGTCCTTTATTGACAGAAGCAAAAATAATTGATTCAGAAAGTCAAGCAAAATCTTTGCAATTTGTATTCGATGTAATTACAAAAGATCAAAAAACAAAGAAAAAGAAAGATATTGGAATTAAAATAAAAGAAGTCAGTAAAAAGGTGTCTAGATGGTCATACAAATTAACCGAGGATTTGTTGGAAGAAGAGGAAAAAGAAAATGAAAAAGAATTAGAAGAAGAATTAGAAGAAGAAGAGCATGAGATTCATTCAAGAAGAGCCAAACGTGTTGTAATTTATAACGATAATGATCAAAATACCAATTCGATTTCTAGTACTAAGAATGCTAGTAACAATGAGAAAAATGATAATAAAACGGAAGAGGAAGAGGTAGCTCTGATACGTTACTCCCAACAATCGTGTTTTCGTCGCAATCTAATCAAAGGATCCATGCGCGCTCAAAGACGTAAAACAGTTATTTGGGACCTCTTTCAAGTAAATGCGCATTCCCCACTTTTTTTGGACCGTATATACAAAACATCTTTTTTTTATTCTTTTCATATTAATGAAATGAAGAATCTTATTTTGAGGAATTGGATGGGTAGAGAACGAGAATCTGAATTAAAAATTTTAGATTCCCATTTTGAAAATGAAGAGACAAAAGAAGAAAAGGATAAAAAAGAACGTATAGAAATATCAGAAGCTTGGGATACCTTTGTATTTATTCAAGCAATAAGAGGTTTAATGTTAGTAATCCAATCTTTTTTTAGAAAATACATTATATTGCCTTCATTTATAATAGCTAAAAATATTTTACGTATGTTATTATTTCAATTCCCCGAGTGGTACGAGGATTTGAAGGAATGGAATAGAGAAATGCATATTAAATGCACCTATAATGGTGTTCAATTATCAGAAACAGAATTTCCCCAAGATTGGTTAACAGACGGCATTCAGATAAAGATTCTATATCCTTTCTGTCTAAAACCTTGGCGAAAAGCTAAGGTACGATCTCATCATAGAGATCGAGGAGATTCAAAATATAAAAACAAAAATTTTTGTTTTTTAACAGTCTGGGGAATGGAAGCAGAACTTCCCTTTGGTTCTCCCCGAAAACGACCTTCTTTTTTTGAACCTATTTATAAAGAACTCAAAAAAAGAAATAGAAGGGTAAAAAATAAGATTTTACAAGTTATAAACTTTTTGAAGGAAAGAATAAAATCCTTTATATTTATAAAAGTTAGAAAAGAAAAAACAAAATGGGTCACTAAAATATTTATAGTTATCAAACTCATAATGAAAAAATTGGAAAAAATAAATCCAATTTTTTTATTTGAGTTGAGGAAAGAAAAAGTATATGAAATGAAGGAAAACGAAAAAGATTTACAAAAAAATAAAAAGATTCTTCGCGAATCATCTGTTCGAATTCGACCAAAAAATTGGTTAAATTATTCACTAATAGAAAGAAGAATGAAAGATCTTTCTGATAAGACAATAAAAATCAGGAATCAAATAGAACGAAACGAAAAAGAAAAAAAAAAAGATATAGTTCTAATTTATGATAATAAAAGGCCGGAATCTTTGAAAATCTTAAAAAGGAAAAATATCCGATTAATGCGTAAATCGCACTACTTTATAAAATCATTCATTGAAAAAATATACATAGATATTTTACTATGTACCATTAGCATTCCTAAGATCAATGCAAAACTTTTCTTTAAATCAAAAAAAAATATCTTTAATAAATCCATTTACAACAATAAAAGAAATAAAGAACAAGAAGGAATTGATGAAACAAATCAAAATACAATGAAGTTTAATTTTGGTTTGACTATAAAAAAGTTGTTTTCAAATACTTATAGTACTGAGAATAGGAATCCAAATTCCGATACTTATTGGAACTTATCTTCCCTATCTCAAGCATATGTATTTTACAAATTATCACAAACCCAATTACTTAATAAGGATCGCTTGAGACCTGTATTTCAATATAAAGGAAACTCTCCTTTTTTTAAGGAAAAATTAAAAGACTCTTGTATGATAATGATACACGGAATATTTGATTCCAAATCAAGACATAATAAAATTCATTCGTATGTAATGAACGAATGGAAAAACTGGTTAAAAGGTCATTATCAATACGATCCATCTCAAAAAAAATGGTCTCGATTAGTAACTAAAGAATGGCGAAATAGAATCAATCAACGCTGTATGATTCAAAACCAAAACAAGGAATCAATCCAATTGGATTTATATAAAAAATACCAATTCATTCATTCCATGAAAAAAAATAACTATGCAGCGGATTCTTTTATGAGTCAAAAAGAAAAATGGAAAAAAAATCACAGATATGATCTTTTATCATATAAATACATAAGTCCTCCTAATTCATATATTTCTGGATCAACATTAGAATTTGAAATAAACGGGGATCGAGAAATTCCATATCATTTCAATACATCGAAACCCGAATCATTTTATGTATTAGTAAGTATACCTAGTAATAATTATCTAGAAAAAGGATATATTATTGATAGGAATATAAATTTGGATAGAAAATATTTTGATTGTAGAATTCCTCATTTTTGTTTTAGAAAGAATATTGAGATCTGGACCAATGCACATATTGGCATGACGATTCATAAAAATACTAAGACTGAAATTAAAAATTTAAAAAAAATGAAAAAAAAAGATCTTTTTTCTACTACGGTTCGTCAAGACATCAAACCATGCAATCAAAAAAGAAACTTTTTTGATTGCATGGGAATGCATCAAGAGGGGTTCTCTGATACTGCATCAAATCATAATACTATATCCAATCTCGAATCTTGGTTCTTCCCAGAATTTGTGCAACTTTTTAACATATATAAGATTCAACCTTGGATCATTCCAATCAAATCACTCTTTTTTCATTTTAATAAAAATGAAAAAATAAATATAAATACAAAGAAAAATCCTCATGAATCGTCTAATAAAAAAGATCTTGAATTAGTAAATTACAAGCAGGAAGAACAAGAACAACAGGATCAAGGAAATCTTATATCGAATCTACGAAAACAAGAGAATAAAAAAGCTGTTGAAGAAGATTACGCAAGATTAGACATAGAAATTAAAAAGGGTAGAAAAAAAAAAAAATCTCAATATAAGAGAAAAAAACAAACGGAACTAGATTACTTTTTGAAAAAATATTTCCTTTTTCAATTAAGATGGGCTGATCCCTTGAATCAAAGAATAATGAACAATATTAGGGTATATTGTCTCCTACTTAGATTGATAAACCCAAAGGAAATTGCCATATCCTCGATTCAAAGAGGTGAAATAAATCTAGACGAAATGCTAATTCAAAAGGAGCTAGTTCTTACAGAATTGATAAGAAAGGGAATATTTATTATTGAACCAATTCGTCTATCTATAAGAAGGGACGGAAAATCTATTGTATATCAAACTATGGATATTTCATTGGTTGAGAAGAAGAAGCACCAAACAAATAGAAAATACGCAAAAAAAAGACATATTGAGAAAGAGGGGTTTGCAAAATCCATTCCACGATACAGCCACTTATTTTTTAGTGAAGACAAAAATCATTATGATTTCCTTATTCCTGAAAATATTCTATCTCCTAGGCATCGGAGAGAATTTCGAATTCTAATTTGTTTCAATTCACGGAATTGGAATGTTTTGGATAGAAATCCAAGATTTTGCAATGAAAAGAAAATAAAAAACTGTGGACAATTTTGGAATCAGAACAAGCATATTAACACCGATGCAAAAAATTTAATGAAATTCAAATTGTTTCTTTGGCCCAATTATCGATTAGAAGATTTAGCTTGTATGAATCGTTATTGGTTTGATACCAATAACAGCAGTCGTTTCAGTATGTCAAGAATACATATGTATTCACAATTCAGAATGAATTCAATTCAAATGCAAAATTAAAAAATTTTTATTTTTATATTTTTTTTATATTTTATAGTGGATTTCCTACATATCGTGTGACATATTCTGTAGATGAAAGCCGAAATATATAGACTGTATAACATTAGAATTTCTAACACATGATGCTGATTTCATAGTGTATCCATTTTCACTAGGAGTAGCAGAACCTTTTTAGTTTAAGTAAAACTAAATCGTTCTATTTCGTGAATGCATATATTTATCAGACCCTTTTTATCCAATTATCCAATATCCAAATCCAATTTCGATTTATACTAGATGAAAATAACTGTCATAATAAATCTTATTATTTTTCCTGATCGGTAAAATTCACAGAAAATAAAAATTTTAATTTATTTTATGGTCAAAAATTCATTTATCTCGGTTATTCCACAAGAAGAAAAAGACGAAAATAGTGGGTCTGTTGAATTTCAAGTATTCCATTTCACCAGTAAGATACGGAGACTTACTTCACATTTAGAATTGCACAAAAGAGATTTTTTATCACAAAGGGGTCTGCGAATAATTCTGGGAAAACGTCAACGATTATTGACTTATTTGTCAAAGAAAAATAAAGTGCGTTATAAGAGATTAATGGATCAGTTAGATATTCGGGAACCAAAAACTCGTTAATTTAAATTCAATTTATTATTTGAGTTTATTATTATTTATTATTAGCCTTGTTATTTTTTTTTTATTAATTATTTATATTATATTTAATTATTTTAATTATTTTATAATAATTATAATAATTGATAATAATTATTTAATATTTAATAATATAATAGTTTTATTTTAGATTTATATTATAGTTATTTTTTATATTATTTTTATATTATATATTATAGTTATAATATTAGAATATTCTTATTTTAATTTTTTTTTTTGATAGAATTTACATTTTATATATGACTATATGAATATGAATAGGATTATTTAGAATTACTAGAATTATACTAAATTCAATTTAAATTAGGATAAATTAGGATATATATATATGAAAAATGAAAATATAATATATTTAATATTAAGAAAATAAACATGATTCGTATGTACAACTCATATTTCATGGTTATTCAAACGTAAATCAAAGGATCTTGGCCCTTTCTCATAAACAGATTTTAAAATCTATTGATTCTATAAATTTTAAAAAATCATTGATTCGTCTGGTATCTACAATAGAAAATATATGATTTCCATCATTTTCTAATTAAAATTTTATCAGATCGAAAATCTTTTGTGTTCAAAACTTAAATTTATAGACCCAATGTCGCATTCAGTAAAAATTTATGATACATGTATAGGGTGTACCCAATGTGTACGAGCTTGTCCCACGGATGTATTAGAAATGATACCTTGGGACGGATGTAAAGCTAAGCAAATTGCTTCCGCGCCAAGAACCGAGGATTGTGTAGGTTGTAAGAGATGTGAATCCGCTTGCCCAACGGATTTTTTGAGTGTCCGTGTTTATTTATGGCATGAAACAACTCGCAGCATGGGTCTTTCTTATTGATATGTAACAAAAAACTCCCCTTGAATCATTTGATTCCTCTTTACCGAGAAAACTCCGTACTCGAGAAAAGAAAATAAAAATATATTATTCTTCTCCCGAGCACGGAGTTTTCTGGTCAAAATTTATCTTGTCTTTATCACGAGTTATTTTACTTGGTTAACAATACTTCTGGTTTTGCCGATATTTGCGGGTTCTTCAATTGTCCTTTTCCTTCATAAAGGAAATAAGGCGTATAGGAGGGATACTATATGTATATGTATCCTGGAGCTCCCTCTAATGACCTATGTATTTTGTTCCAATTGAAGGAAGATTCTAAATGGATAAATATTTTTTTATTTTCACTGGAGACTGGGAATCGATGGACTTTCCATAGGACCCATTTTACTGACAGGATTTATCACTTGAACCAACAAACATTAGATTTCGAAAAATTAGCTAATCAATCATATCCCACAGCATTGGAAATAATATTCCATTTTGGTTTTCTTATAGCTTATGCTGTCAAATCGCCGATGATACCCCTACATACATGATTACCAGATACCCACGGGGAAGCGCATTACAGTACATGTATGCTTCTAGCTGGAATCTTATTAAAGATGGGAACATATGGATTGATTCGGATCAATATGGAATTGTTAGCTCACGCTCATTCTAAATTCTCTCTCTGGTTGATCATAGTAGGAATAATACAAATCTTTTATGCAGCTTCAACATCTCTTGGTCAACGCAATTTTCAAAAGCATATTGCCTATTCTTACGTATCTCATATGGGTTTCATAATTATAGGAATTGGTTCTATAACTGGCATGGGACTCAATGGAGCCATTTTACAAATACTCTCTCATGGATTGATCGGTGCTGCACTTTTTTCTTAGCAGAAACGAGTTGGGATAGAATACGTTTTGTTTATCTCGACGAGATGGTGGGGAATATCTATCCCAATGGAAAAAATATTGATATTTACCATGTTTAGTAGTTTCTCGATGGCTTCTCTTGTATTACCAGGAATGAGTGGTTTTGTTGCAGAATTCTTAGTCTTTTTTGGAATAATTACTAACCAAAAATATCTTTTCATGCCAAAAATGTTAATTACTTTTGTAATAGCAATTGGAATGATATTAACTCCTATTTTTTTATTGTCTATGCTACGTCATATTTTCTATGAATACAAGCTATTCAATATACCAAACTATAAATTTTCATATTCTGGACCGCGAAAACTATTTCTTTCGATCTGTATCTTTCTACCTGTAATAGGAATTGAGATTTATCCTGATTTCGTTCTTCCGTTATCGGTTGACAAGGTACAAGTTATATTAGCTAATAATTTTTATTATTTTTATAGAAATATAGATACTAATTCTTTTTATAGCTTAGAAAATTCTAATTAATTAGAAGGAAAGTCTTATAATTCTTTGACTTTCATCTTTTCACGATTCTTCATTGTACAATGAAAAAAATGAAGAGTGAATTAGAATTGTAATGAAATACATCTAGAGTTTTTGAGAACCATTTGAATAATTCCTCCATTCAAACGGTTTTCAAAAACTCGCACAAATACTCATTGTCTATCAGACGATGTTTTTATGTGTTCTTCATGTAGTTTATTTTATTCAATTAGATATAAATGGGAATGAACCATAACTATGGAACCCGATTCCTAATAGATTGATCCCAAAATAGCATATCCAAATTAGGAGAAATCCTATAGAAGCCACAAATGCCGAATTTGTGCCTTGGTCTTGCAATTTTTTATTTGTTCTAATATGTAAATAGATTGCAAATATGGTCCAAGTAATAAATGCCCAAGTTTCCTTAGGATCCCAATTCCAATAAGAACCCCATGCTTCATTAGCCCATACTGCTCCAGAAAGAATGCCTATGGTTAAAAAGGTAAACCCTAAACTAATGACACGATAACTCCAATAATCCAAACGCTGAATTAATTGATATTTGTAAAAATTTAGAAATGAGAGAAAAGAAGTCTTTTTAAATACACTTTCTTTTTCGTTCAAATATTCTATCGTACCAACAAAGAAAAATGACTTCCTTAAGCTTATAAAATTCTTGTTAAAAAAAAAATCGATATTTTTTCTTTATAATAATTTAATAATTTAGACACCTAACATCTTAGTATCTTAGTATAATTAAATATTAACATTTTTCGTTGTCTTATCCTAATTATGCTTTTATTTTTTTAAAAGTACAATTAATAGGAAAGAAAAAACCTTCTCACGAATTCAATATCAATAATATAAAGTTATAATTAATTAAATGAAATATATAATTAATATAATTAAATATTAAATAAAATTAAATAAAATGTATAATATATAATAATTAAATATATAATAATTCAATATATAATATGATTATGATATATAATCATATATGTAATAATATTCTTATTATAATATCTTAATCTTATTATTATATAATAATATATATATATAATATAGATATATAATATAATATAATATAATAATAAATATTAATTATAATAATAAATTATAATAATAAATATTAATTTATAATTATTAATTATATATAATTATAAATAATTATAAAACAATAATAAAATAATAAAAGCTAGGTTTCTATTATAGTTATAATTTATAATACATAAATGGAAAAGTTTATTATGAAAACTGAACTTACGAAAATACTAACTGAATATTCTTGATATTGAACTTGAACATTTCCATATGAATGGAAATGCATTTTGCTTCATTGTTTCCTAAACTCTATTGAATATAGACAATTCAACATGAATTTATTATTATTCTTTCAGGTAAGCCGCCATGGTGAAATTGGTAGACACGCTGCTCTTAGGAAGCAGTGCTAGAGCATCTCGGTTCGAGTCCGAGTGGCGGCATAAAATTATATATAAAATTATATATTATTATTTAATATATTTAAAATATATTTAATATAATTATAATTATTTTTATTATTATTTAATATAATTATAATTATTTTTAATAATTATATTTTCCCTTAACATTAGATTGTATTTATGTAAGATTATAAAATTTATAGATATTTTATATATTTACATTTATATTTATGTTTTATAGATTTAGGATTTATTAATTTATTATAGTTCAATTATGGATCTCTTTATATTTTATATTTATTTTTTATTAAATATTAAAGAATATTGATATTGAATTTTAATTCGTTTTTTATTTATTTATTTTTCAAAGTTATGCTCTTATATTATTGATATTGATGGAATCGCTATAGGTAATGACTAATAAAGAGTAATCTATTTTGAACAATATATGTCTTTCACATACAACGATAAAAATGAGTCACCTATCTTTGAATGGCAGTTCCAAAAAAACGTACTTCTATGTCAAAAAAGCATATTCGTAGAAATCCTTGGAAAAAAAAAGGCTCTTTAGCGGCAGTAAAAGCTTTTTCTTTAGCTAAATCTGTTTCTACCGGACAGTCAAAAAGTCTTTTATTGGGACAAAAAAACGTTTTTAAAAATCTTAATTGATATGTCTCAAAGAACTTCAAATTTGAGATTTTTGACTTGGAAGACAAATAATTGACATTTAATAATGTATTATTAATGTATATTGTATATTGTATTTTTTTTTAATATTTATTTGAATCTCCAATTTCAATTATTTATTATTTAATAAGGACCCTTTTTTATGTTTATGATATTTGTGACCTTAGAACATATATTAACTCATATTTCCTTTTCGATCATCTCAATTGTGATTATGATTCATTTGATGAACTTATTAGTCTATGAAATAGAAGGATTGCGTAATTCGTCAGAAAAGGGGATGATAGCTACTTTTTTCTCTATAACAGGGTTTTTAGTTATTCGTTGGATTTCTTCAGGACATTTTCCCTTAAGTAATTTATATGAATCATTAATCGTCCTTTCGTGGAATTTATCTATTATTCATATGATTCCATATCTTGGGAATCATAAAAATTATTTAAGCACAATAACTGCACCAAGTGCCATTTTTACCCAAGGTTTTGCCACGTCAGGTCTTTCAATTGAAATGCATCAATCCGCAATATTAGTACCTGCTCTACAGTCTCACTGGTTAATGATGCATGTCAGTATGATGCTATTGAGCTATGCAGTTCTTTTATGCGGATCATTATTATCAGTTGCTCTTATAGTGATTACATTTCGAAAAAATATCGATTTTTTTTTTAACAAGAATTTTATAAGCTTAAGGAAGTCATTTTTCTTTGTTGGTACGATAGAATATTTGAACGAAAAAGAAAGTGTATTTAAAAAGACTTCTTTTCTCTCATTTCTAAATTTTTACAAATATCAATTAATTCAGCGTTTGGATTATTGGAGTTATCGTGTCATTAGTTTAGGGTTTACCTTTTTAACCATAGGCATTCTTTCTGGAGCAGTATGGGCTAATGAAGCATGGGGTTCTTATTGGAATTGGGATCCTAAGGAAACTTGGGCATTTATTACTTGGACCATATTTGCAATCTATTTACATATTAGAACAAATAAAAAATTGCAAGACCAAGGCACAAATTCGGCATTTGTGGCTTCTATAGGATTTCTCCTAATTTGGATATGCTATTTTGGGATCAATCTATTAGGAATCGGGTTCCATAGTTATGGTTCATTCCCATTTATATCTAATTGAATAAAATAAACTACATGAAGAACACATAAAAACATCGTCTGATAGACAATGAGTATTTGTGCGAGTTTTTGAAAACCGTTTGAATGGAGGAATTATTCAAATGGTTCTCAAAAACTCTAGATGTATTTCATTACAATTCTAATTCACTCTTCATTTTTTTCATTGTACAATGAAGAATCGTGAAAAGATGAAAGTCAAAGAATTATAAGACTTTCCTTCTAATTAATTAGAATTTTCTAAGCTATAAAAAGAATTAGTATCTATATTTCTATAAAAATAATAAAAATTATTAGCTAATATAACTTGTACCTTGTCAACCGATAACGGAAGAACGAAATCAGGATAAATCTCAATTCCTATTACAGGTAGAAAGATACAGATCGAAAGAAATAGTTTTCGCGGTCCAGAATATGAAAATTTATAGTTTGGTATATTGAATAGCTTGTATTCATAGAAAATATGACGTAGCATAGACAATAAAAAAATAGGAGTTAATATCATTCCAATTGCTATTACAAAAGTAATTAACATTTTTGGCATGAAAAGATATTTTTGGTTAGTAATTATTCCAAAAAAGACTAAGAATTCTGCAACAAAACCACTCATTCCTGGTAATACAAGAGAAGCCATCGAGAAACTACTAAACATGGTAAATATCAATATTTTTTCCATTGGGATAGATATTCCCCACCATCTCGTCGAGATAAACAAAACGTATTCTATCCCAACTCGTTTCTGCTAAGAAAAAAGTGCAGCACCGATCAATCCATGAGAGAGTATTTGTAAAATGGCTCCATTGAGTCCCATGCCAGTTATAGAACCAATTCCTATAATTATGAAACCCATATGAGATACGTAAGAATAGGCAATATGCTTTTGAAAATTGCGTTGACCAAGAGATGTTGAAGCTGCATAAAAGATTTGTATTATTCCTACTATGATCAACCAGAGAGAGAATTTAGAATGAGCGTGAGCTAACAATTCCATATTGATCCGAATCAATCCATATGTTCCCATCTTTAATAAGATTCCAGCTAGAAGCATACATGTACTGTAATGCGCTTCCCCGTGGGTATCTGGTAATCATGTATGTAGGGGTATCATCGGCGATTTGACAGCATAAGCTATAAGAAAACCAAAATGGAATATTATTTCCAATGCTGTGGGATATGATTGATTAGCTAATTTTTCGAAATCTAATGTTTGTTGGTTCAAGTGATAAATCCTGTCAGTAAAATGGGTCCTATGGAAAGTCCATCGATTCCCAGTCTCCAGTGAAAATAAAAAAATATTTATCCATTTAGAATCTTCCTTCAATTGGAACAAAATACATAGGTCATTAGAGGGAGCTCCAGGATACATATACATATAGTATCCCTCCTATACGCCTTATTTCCTTTATGAAGGAAAAGGACAATTGAAGAACCCGCAAATATCGGCAAAACCAGAAGTATTGTTAACCAAGTAAAATAACTCGTGATAAAGACAAGATAAATTTTGACCAGAAAACTCCGTGCTCGGGAGAAGAATAATATATTTTTATTTTCTTTTCTCGAGTACGGAGTTTTCTCGGTAAAGAGGAATCAAATGATTCAAGGGGAGTTTTTTGTTACATATCAATAAGAAAGACCCATGCTGCGAGTTGTTTCATGCCATAAATAAACACGGACACTCAAAAAATCCGTTGGGCAAGCGGATTCACATCTCTTACAACCTACACAATCCTCGGTTCTTGGCGCGGAAGCAATTTGCTTAGCTTTACATCCGTCCCAAGGTATCATTTCTAATACATCCGTGGGACAAGCTCGTACACATTGGGTACACCCTATACATGTATCATAAATTTTTACTGAATGCGACATTGGGTCTATAAATTTAAGTTTTGAACACAAAAGATTTTCGATCTGATAAAATTTTAATTAGAAAATGATGGAAATCATATATTTTCTATTGTAGATACCAGACGAATCAATGATTTTTTAAAATTTATAGAATCAATAGATTTTAAAATCTGTTTATGAGAAAGGGCCAAGATCCTTTGATTTACGTTTGAATAACCATGAAATATGAGTTGTACATACGAATCATGTTTATTTTCTTAATATTAAATATATTATATTTTCATTTTTCATATATATATATCCTAATTTATCCTAATTTAAATTGAATTTAGTATAATTCTAGTAATTCTAAATAATCCTATTCATATTCATATAGTCATATATAAAATGTAAATTCTATCAAAAAAAAAAATTAAAATAAGAATATTCTAATATTATAACTATAATATATAATATAAAAATAATATAAAAAATAACTATAATATAAATCTAAAATAAAACTATTATATTATTAAATATTAAATAATTATTATCAATTATTATAATTATTATAAAATAATTAAAATAATTAAATATAATATAAATAATTAATAAAAAAAAAATAACAAGGCTAATAATAAATAATAATAAACTCAAATAATAAATTGAATTTAAATTAACGAGTTTTTGGTTCCCGAATATCTAACTGATCCATTAATCTCTTATAACGCACTTTATTTTTCTTTGACAAATAAGTCAATAATCGTTGACGTTTTCCCAGAATTATTCGCAGACCCCTTTGTGATAAAAAATCTCTTTTGTGCAATTCTAAATGTGAAGTAAGTCTCCGTATCTTACTGGTGAAATGGAATACTTGAAATTCAACAGACCCACTATTTTCGTCTTTTTCTTCTTGTGGAATAACCGAGATAAATGAATTTTTGACCATAAAATAAATTAAAATTTTTATTTTCTGTGAATTTTACCGATCAGGAAAAATAATAAGATTTATTATGACAGTTATTTTCATCTAGTATAAATCGAAATTGGATTTGGATATTGGATAATTGGATAAAAAGGGTCTGATAAATATATGCATTCACGAAATAGAACGATTTAGTTTTACTTAAACTAAAAAGGTTCTGCTACTCCTAGTGAAAATGGATACACTATGAAATCAGCATCATGTGTTAGAAATTCTAATGTTATACAGTCTATATATTTCGGCTTTCATCTACAGAATATGTCACACGATATGTAGGAAATCCACTATAAAATATAAAAAAAATATAAAAATAAAAATTTTTTAATTTTGCATTTGAATTGAATTCATTCTGAATTGTGAATACATATGTATTCTTGACATACTGAAACGACTGCTGTTATTGGTATCAAACCAATAACGATTCATACAAGCTAAATCTTCTAATCGATAATTGGGCCAAAGAAACAATTTGAATTTCATTAAATTTTTTGCATCGGTGTTAATATGCTTGTTCTGATTCCAAAATTGTCCACAGTTTTTTATTTTCTTTTCATTGCAAAATCTTGGATTTCTATCCAAAACATTCCAATTCCGTGAATTGAAACAAATTAGAATTCGAAATTCTCTCCGATGCCTAGGAGATAGAATATTTTCAGGAATAAGGAAATCATAATGATTTTTGTCTTCACTAAAAAATAAGTGGCTGTATCGTGGAATGGATTTTGCAAACCCCTCTTTCTCAATATGTCTTTTTTTTGCGTATTTTCTATTTGTTTGGTGCTTCTTCTTCTCAACCAATGAAATATCCATAGTTTGATATACAATAGATTTTCCGTCCCTTCTTATAGATAGACGAATTGGTTCAATAATAAATATTCCCTTTCTTATCAATTCTGTAAGAACTAGCTCCTTTTGAATTAGCATTTCGTCTAGATTTATTTCACCTCTTTGAATCGAGGATATGGCAATTTCCTTTGGGTTTATCAATCTAAGTAGGAGACAATATACCCTAATATTGTTCATTATTCTTTGATTCAAGGGATCAGCCCATCTTAATTGAAAAAGGAAATATTTTTTCAAAAAGTAATCTAGTTCCGTTTGTTTTTTTCTCTTATATTGAGATTTTTTTTTTTTTCTACCCTTTTTAATTTCTATGTCTAATCTTGCGTAATCTTCTTCAACAGCTTTTTTATTCTCTTGTTTTCGTAGATTCGATATAAGATTTCCTTGATCCTGTTGTTCTTGTTCTTCCTGCTTGTAATTTACTAATTCAAGATCTTTTTTATTAGACGATTCATGAGGATTTTTCTTTGTATTTATATTTATTTTTTCATTTTTATTAAAATGAAAAAAGAGTGATTTGATTGGAATGATCCAAGGTTGAATCTTATATATGTTAAAAAGTTGCACAAATTCTGGGAAGAACCAAGATTCGAGATTGGATATAGTATTATGATTTGATGCAGTATCAGAGAACCCCTCTTGATGCATTCCCATGCAATCAAAAAAGTTTCTTTTTTGATTGCATGGTTTGATGTCTTGACGAACCGTAGTAGAAAAAAGATCTTTTTTTTTCATTTTTTTTAAATTTTTAATTTCAGTCTTAGTATTTTTATGAATCGTCATGCCAATATGTGCATTGGTCCAGATCTCAATATTCTTTCTAAAACAAAAATGAGGAATTCTACAATCAAAATATTTTCTATCCAAATTTATATTCCTATCAATAATATATCCTTTTTCTAGATAATTATTACTAGGTATACTTACTAATACATAAAATGATTCGGGTTTCGATGTATTGAAATGATATGGAATTTCTCGATCCCCGTTTATTTCAAATTCTAATGTTGATCCAGAAATATATGAATTAGGAGGACTTATGTATTTATATGATAAAAGATCATATCTGTGATTTTTTTTCCATTTTTCTTTTTGACTCATAAAAGAATCCGCTGCATAGTTATTTTTTTTCATGGAATGAATGAATTGGTATTTTTTATATAAATCCAATTGGATTGATTCCTTGTTTTGGTTTTGAATCATACAGCGTTGATTGATTCTATTTCGCCATTCTTTAGTTACTAATCGAGACCATTTTTTTTGAGATGGATCGTATTGATAATGACCTTTTAACCAGTTTTTCCATTCGTTCATTACATACGAATGAATTTTATTATGTCTTGATTTGGAATCAAATATTCCGTGTATCATTATCATACAAGAGTCTTTTAATTTTTCCTTAAAAAAAGGAGAGTTTCCTTTATATTGAAATACAGGTCTCAAGCGATCCTTATTAAGTAATTGGGTTTGTGATAATTTGTAAAATACATATGCTTGAGATAGGGAAGATAAGTTCCAATAAGTATCGGAATTTGGATTCCTATTCTCAGTACTATAAGTATTTGAAAACAACTTTTTTATAGTCAAACCAAAATTAAACTTCATTGTATTTTGATTTGTTTCATCAATTCCTTCTTGTTCTTTATTTCTTTTATTGTTGTAAATGGATTTATTAAAGATATTTTTTTTTGATTTAAAGAAAAGTTTTGCATTGATCTTAGGAATGCTAATGGTACATAGTAAAATATCTATGTATATTTTTTCAATGAATGATTTTATAAAGTAGTGCGATTTACGCATTAATCGGATATTTTTCCTTTTTAAGATTTTCAAAGATTCCGGCCTTTTATTATCATAAATTAGAACTATATCTTTTTTTTTTTCTTTTTCGTTTCGTTCTATTTGATTCCTGATTTTTATTGTCTTATCAGAAAGATCTTTCATTCTTCTTTCTATTAGTGAATAATTTAACCAATTTTTTGGTCGAATTCGAACAGATGATTCGCGAAGAATCTTTTTATTTTTTTGTAAATCTTTTTCGTTTTCCTTCATTTCATATACTTTTTCTTTCCTCAACTCAAATAAAAAAATTGGATTTATTTTTTCCAATTTTTTCATTATGAGTTTGATAACTATAAATATTTTAGTGACCCATTTTGTTTTTTCTTTTCTAACTTTTATAAATATAAAGGATTTTATTCTTTCCTTCAAAAAGTTTATAACTTGTAAAATCTTATTTTTTACCCTTCTATTTCTTTTTTTGAGTTCTTTATAAATAGGTTCAAAAAAAGAAGGTCGTTTTCGGGGAGAACCAAAGGGAAGTTCTGCTTCCATTCCCCAGACTGTTAAAAAACAAAAATTTTTGTTTTTATATTTTGAATCTCCTCGATCTCTATGATGAGATCGTACCTTAGCTTTTCGCCAAGGTTTTAGACAGAAAGGATATAGAATCTTTATCTGAATGCCGTCTGTTAACCAATCTTGGGGAAATTCTGTTTCTGATAATTGAACACCATTATAGGTGCATTTAATATGCATTTCTCTATTCCATTCCTTCAAATCCTCGTACCACTCGGGGAATTGAAATAATAACATACGTAAAATATTTTTAGCTATTATAAATGAAGGCAATATAATGTATTTTCTAAAAAAAGATTGGATTACTAACATTAAACCTCTTATTGCTTGAATAAATACAAAGGTATCCCAAGCTTCTGATATTTCTATACGTTCTTTTTTATCCTTTTCTTCTTTTGTCTCTTCATTTTCAAAATGGGAATCTAAAATTTTTAATTCAGATTCTCGTTCTCTACCCATCCAATTCCTCAAAATAAGATTCTTCATTTCATTAATATGAAAAGAATAAAAAAAAGATGTTTTGTATATACGGTCCAAAAAAAGTGGGGAATGCGCATTTACTTGAAAGAGGTCCCAAATAACTGTTTTACGTCTTTGAGCGCGCATGGATCCTTTGATTAGATTGCGACGAAAACACGATTGTTGGGAGTAACGTATCAGAGCTACCTCTTCCTCTTCCGTTTTATTATCATTTTTCTCATTGTTACTAGCATTCTTAGTACTAGAAATCGAATTGGTATTTTGATCATTATCGTTATAAATTACAACACGTTTGGCTCTTCTTGAATGAATCTCATGCTCTTCTTCTTCTAATTCTTCTTCTAATTCTTTTTCATTTTCTTTTTCCTCTTCTTCCAACAAATCCTCGGTTAATTTGTATGACCATCTAGACACCTTTTTACTGACTTCTTTTATTTTAATTCCAATATCTTTCTTTTTCTTTGTTTTTTGATCTTTTGTAATTACATCGAATACAAATTGCAAAGATTTTGCTTGACTTTCTGAATCAATTATTTTTGCTTCTGTCAATAAAGGACATTTTTCAAAATTCAAAATGTGTCCGCACTCAGAAGATAATTCATCAATTGAGATGAAGGACTT